AGCGTTTCTTATCACAACCCTTCTTCGTGGCAGAAGTATTTACTGGTTCTCCAGGGAAATATGTTGGTCTTGCAGAAACAATTAGGGGGTTTCAATTGATCCTTTCCGGAGAATTAGACGGTCTTCCCGAGCAGGCCTTTTATTTGGTGGGTAACATCGATGAAGCTACCGCGAAAGCTATGAACTTAGAAGTGGAGAGCAAATTGAAGAAATGACCTTAAATCTTTGTGTACTGACTCCTAATCGAATTATTTGGGATTCAGAAGTGAAAGAAATCATTTTATCTACTAATAGTGGCCAAATTGGCGTATTACCAAACCACGCCCCTATTGCCACGGCTGTAGATATAGGTCTTTTGAGAATACGCCTCAACGACCAATGGTTAACGGTGGCTCTGATGGGTGGTTTCGCTAGAATAGGTAATAATGAGATCACCATTTTAGGAAATGATGCGGAGATGAGTACTGACATTGATCCGCAAGAAGCTCAGCAAGCTCTTGAAATAGCTGAAGCTAACTTGAGTAGAGCTGAGGGTAAGAGACAAGCAATTGAAGCGAATCTAGCTCTCAGACGAGCTAGGACACGAGTAGAGGCTGTAAATGCTATTTCCTCCTAGTCAAGTCAATACATCAAAATAATCAAAAGAAGTTCTTTAGAACTGTATTATTATACACCACATTTTTATTCTGCCAATTGAGCACAATCAAGTCTAATCTGATATAACGAAAAAAAAAGAAAATGGGTAGAAAAACTTATTAGATATCACTCAATTGGCTTCGGTATCTAATAAGTTCTACCTACTATTGGATTTGAACCAATGACTCCCGCCGTATGAAAGCAATACTCTAACCACTGAGTTAAGTAGGTTATTTATCACCAAAAAAAGGACCCATCACTTATAGGATTATAAGTGGAATATTATTTCTAAGCAATACCAATCTGTTAACAGTAGACGGATCAGAGAGCTATCATGTGGGATTATGGAATATCCATCTTGACAAGAAATTATCCATATGTTAATATATCTATGACAAGGGCTATAGCTCAGTTAGGTAGAGCACCTCGTTTACACGTGCGCCAATGCTTTTCAAGGGAGCCCATTATGCAATGCAAGAAACATAATTGATCTTATTGACAAATCGATGTCTTACTCCATAGATTCGAGGGAACAAGAGAACAATAGCCTGACAAATATTGGGTTCGGTCCGATTCAGGTGCGAATTCAGGTGCCAAATCAAATAGAACCCGCCATTGATTTGATAGTTGATAAGGTAAATACCCAGTCCATTCAATGCTAGGCATAATGAGTATAAGGGCCTCAAAATAACCTTTTTTCGTCCTATGAACTTTAAGGTGTATGAAGTCTCATATTCGACTCTTGCAGCGTAGCGATAGAGACTCCATCTAACTTAGTTTGATCTAGGCCGAAGGCAGACCTAAGTCAAGGTAACCCTTCTTTGAAACACTTTGGTATTGCTCCTAGATCAGAATACAAATGATGAATCAGAGCACATGGAGCCATCTCATTATTTTCCTGTAAAGAAAAATATGGTGGACTAACTGATCTTTACATCAGTTTATGAAAGAGCCCAATGCAACAAAATGCATGTTGGGTCTTTGAAACAGTTCGAATCATTTCGATAATAATCAGTTTGATCTGTTTTACCGAGAAGGTCTACGGTTCGAGTCCGTATAGCCCTAATACATTCTATTTTAGTTTAGTATAGTTTTCATTTCCTCATTAGTACTTGTTTATAGACTGGCCGGTTGGTTGGTCCAAAAGTATTACCACATGTTCATGTAAATACATAGGGACAGGAAAATAAAAACAATAAATAAAAAAAAATAATTCATTCCAATAGATCTAATCAGTATTTGTAAAATCTCGGATAAAATACTCATCTTCCTTCATTAATCTTCGTGGATGGATTACATATGACCTTTTTCCTCTTTTCCTGTCCATGATTAAAGAGTTAGTGATACATTTTTGCGTTGGTATATCGAATCCGGTCAATTTATGAAGTGAGAATCATGACATGATTCTGTCTAAAAACTTCAACAGTCACATAGATCTAGGACCTATTCTTTTCTTGTATTTGTTTTGTGGAGTCGCCTGACTAATCGCTTTTTGGCAGAACAACAACCCCAATTGATTGATTCAGAGATAATGCAGAGATAATGAATTGGTCCTAAATGTATCAATTTCCTTCTTCTATATTCTATGAGTTGAGTTGGTTTTGGGATTTGGTCTGTCAAATCATTCGATAATGTCTAATTCTTTCTATTAGAAGTATCTTTCTTATGTAGATTAGATAATTTACGATTCATACCACTCTGTGGTATGTTTCATTGTGTAATGTAGGTTTGCTGTAAAACAAACCTTTTTCTTGTAGTGAAATCCAACCCATCGGGTGGTCTTACTATTACTAAGTGTTATTGCCGTAACAAAACAAACAAGTATTTTGGTTCATTCCAAATCGCGATCTTTCTTTAGTACTCG